CTACCCATTCAGTGACTTTGGCACTGGACGTTCCCAAAATGGGTACTATCGGGTCGGGTGAATTCAATAATAGACGCCTGGTGGCATTCCAGCTTTCCTTCTCCTTTCAGGACCTATCCGAAAGAGAATCCAGTACTTCTCGGTCGGGAATATCTGAATAGGGCGAACCGCCTCGTGGATATCTTTGCTTCGAAACAAAAACAATTAGAATTAGGCTCGGTCAACTGGAATGTCTATTATCCATATAGGGGATCTTCCAATCGGGAAGATCCATCGACCTGAGACGAAGAGAAAGGTCTATCTATTTTATTTAGTTATTCAGTTAAACCAATGATTCGTTATTGGAGCAGATAGCAAAAACCATTTCATCCGACATGCGTATTTTTGATTTTCCAATGGATTTACATCTTTCATTAATGGAAATTTTTTGATGTAGTGAGTAATAGCTCTGGTTGTTCGCTGTTCAAGAATTCTTGTTTAGGCAGTTCATACCATCCATACATAGTGTTTTGATCTAAGATTTCAATTCTTCCATGTTTCAGCAGTAGCATATTCTTCCATGGAGCTAAGGTCCATGGAAGAAAGAGGTGTTTCCGCGACTCTACCGCCCAGTCAATTCCGTTCCACTTAATCCCTATTTCATGACCACATATCTTTCCGGCTAAGTAATGGGAAACCCTTCTCCTGTTACATGAATCCAATTTTCATTTCATCCGGGAAAAGCCATCTTTTTCTCAACAATGTCTTTGCCATTTGATCCAATAGCCTTCCGTTAGATAGGAACAGATTTGATAAATACTGATAACTCTCAGATGGAGTATTAGAACGGGAAAATCCAAATGAACTATTGGCTCTAAGCCATCTCTGGCGATGAATCAAGAATTCGAAGTGCTTTTCTTTCCTATTCTTGATAAACCAGCTTTGAGATAGAGATGTAATAGGATCTTGGGAAATAAAAACAATAAGCCCCTTTAACATCTCTTCATCTTCATCTGCAAAGAATTCTCGATGTAAAAACACAGAGACAGAGGGCTCATCTTGGAATAGGAAAAAGAGTGGATCCGGGGGGTCCCAAATGAATCGGCTTATTCGAAAAAAGCCTTGTTCTTTGGAAGATCTAGCTCGTGCCTGGTACTGCATGGTTCCACTCTGCAAGAACTCCGAATCCTTCTCTTGAAGCTCATCCTTCTCTTGAAGCTCATCCTTCTCTTGAAGCTCATCCTCCTCATCATCAATGAGCCCCCGCCCGGCCCAATAGGGAAATCCCAAATCATCGGGCCTTTCGATACAATCAAATAGAAAGCCCCAAGGGCGCCATATTCTAGGAGCCCAATCTATGTGATCGAAGAAATCCTCCTCTATTTCCCCTTCTTCAACCTCCGATTCGTATTTTTGATAGAGAAATCTCTGATCAACGATAGAACGAGATCCATTTTGTATCATATATAAGGGATTCCTTGGTTCGGGCCGAAGAAGGAATGTCACTCGATCATTATCAAACTGACTGTAATCTCTTTCTGTCCGCGAGTATACCATCAGAGCGCCTTCTATTTCTACTAGGCCATGAACTAGATCAGAATCATTCTCAACGAACCGATAAGAAGCGATCCTATTTTTTTCATCGGGTCCGGGTAGAGACCAAAGGTCTTGAGCGACCGATCCGGCAGAACAACTCAAAAGATAAAGAAGTATCGTTAATTTCTTCATGCTCGTTCCAAGTTCGAAGTACCATTTGTACAAATAAGGATCCCCTTCGTCACACAATTGCTTCTTTATATAGATAGATATAGGATCTATGAGGCAATTACCTAGAAGTACTTTTTGTGCAACAGCCCTTCCTATCTGATAGAAAAGGATCCCGTGATCCTGAACCGGTATTACATGGGCTCGCAAATCCCAAGTTTGTCTATGAAGAGCTAATCTAATTGTATTAGTGTCTAGAATTGATTTCTTCTGTGTAATACTAATTGATAGGGCCTCATTGGCAAGTGCTGCAAGATCTCGTGCATTGGGACCCATGGCTGTGGACCCGAATCGATTAGTATGGAACATTTTCTTTTCCAAGTGAAATCCCTTAGTATATGAAAGAGTGAAAAAGCGCTTTCGTTGTTGTGGAATAAGAAGCCTTCGTATCTTAATACATGTATTGAATCTATCCGGGGCTATTAGAGCGGGATCTACTTTTTGGGGAATATGAGTCGAAGCAATAACAAGAATATTTCTAGTAGAACATCTTTCACAATCCCTGGAGAGATAGTTCGCTAATAGACCGAGGGATAAGTCCTTCGACTCATTCATATCCAGATCATGAATGTCTGGAATCCATATTATGCAAGGAGACATTGCTTTTGCTAATTCGAATTGAAGGGTGATATAAAATCGGTCTATTTCCGGCAGCATATCCAAAGTTACCTCATCCTTCGCCTCGTTACTTAGAACCTTTAGCCACGACAGCTTCCAATCAAGGTCACCGTCACTAGCATCAATATCGCCACTAGCA